AAAAAAAAAATACAGATTCAGGCCATCATTAATTATTTGCGATTAATTATTTGAGATAGTATTTTAGTACACATACATATGTATATAAAGTTAGCCTTTCTAAAGTTTAGACGAAAAGATTTTACTAATGCACAGCAAAGTAGTCAACTCCATTTGTTAGAACAGCTTCCATTGAGTCTCTGCACCTATCCTTTTTTTTATTCCGTCTTTATGTATATGTATGAACCTTGTTTTGTTTTTGGAAAACAGGATTTGGCTCAGGATTGCCCATTTTAAATTCCAGGGTTTCTCTGAATTTGAAAGTTATCACTTAGTAAGTTTCCATACTAAGGCTCAATCCAATTAAGTCCGTAGCGTCTACCAATTTCGCCATATCCCCCCTTTTTATATTAAGATCGATCTTATTATGCTGCTATTCTTTTTTTTCTTTCATTTATAATCTATCGGAACTGTAGAAGTTATTAAAAAAAAAGAATTCCTATAAAAGTCTTTCTATTTGTATTTGATTTCTTGTCTATCTTCTTTCATCTCGATCGGAGACTCCTATTTGGTCTAATCCGAAATGATTCTAGCATTTCTGTATCCGCAATTCAATATAGATATATACCACATTTATTATATATGCCTCTTCCCCTCTCATTTTTCTCATGCAATTTGAGATACTCGAACGGTCGATTCTTTTCTTTTTTGTTTTGCTATTCTATATTAATTATGTATATTAATTTTGAATAACTAAGAATAAAAAAAAACTAACTACGATTCGAGTAGTTTACTAAATTCCCGTGCATGTACAATTTCGATGTACAATTTCGGTTGTTATTCTTATGTGGGCCCGCTTAGCTCAGAGGTTAGAGCATCGCATTTGTAATGCGATGGTCATCGGTTCGACTCCGATAGCTGGCTTTTCATTATTTGTTTGATTTTTTTACTTGATTGATAATGTTTTTTTGACATCAAAGAATATTGAAAAAGCTTCTTCCCCTTTTTTCTAAGAATCACCGATTCTATTATTAATTATTATGTGGGAGAAATTTTCCATTATGAATAGAAAAGTTAAAGCTCTCCAGAAAAACATTATTATTGTATATACAATAAAGTCTGGGAGAGAATCCATCTCATTAGTCTTTGTAGTATAATATTTCATGTCCCCCATTTATCATATTTATCCTTTAGTTCAGTTTTAATATGAAATTTCAATAAAATAAGGGAAATAAGGAGTTTTTATGTCACGTTACCGAGGGCCTCGTTTCAAAAAAATACGCCGTCTGGGGGCTTTGCCGGGACTAACTCGTAAAAGGCCTAGAGCCGTAAGCGATCTTAGAAATCAATCGCGTTCCGGTAAAAAATCTCAATATCGTATTCGTTTAGAAGAAAAACAAAAATTGCGTTTTCATTATGGTCTTACAGAACGACAATTACTTAAATACGTTTGTATCGCCGCAAAAGCAAAAGGGTCAACGGGTCAGGTTTTACTACAATTAATCGAAATGCGTTTGGATAACATCCTTTTTCGATTAGGTATGGCGTCAACTATTCCTCGAGCCCGCCAATTAGTTAACCATAGACATATTTTAGTTAATGGTCGTATAGTAGATATACCAAGTTATCGCTGCAAACCTCGAGATATTATTACAGTGAAGGATGAACAAAAATCTAGAGCTATGATTCAAAACCATCTTGATTCATCCGCCCAGGAGGAATTGCCAAAACATTTGACTTTTCAACCATTCCAACACAAAGGATTGGTCAATCAAATAATAGATAGTAAATGGATTGGCTTGAAAATAAATGAATTATTAGTCGTAGAATATTATTCTCGTCAGACTTAAACCTAACTAAAATGATAAATAATCTAAAATAATAAAATAATAAAATAAAGGTTCGGACAATTTTGCCCCCTGGTTCCTAAGTAAATATAAGCGTGGGGGGGGGGGCTTTTCTCCCATTCATATATCATATATCATATTAGGGGTAGAGATATTTTTATCCTTTGACCACTCTTTACAGTATTTTTTGTACCGCAGAAATGAGGAATACAGACTTTATTTATAGGAAAGGTGGGAATAAAGGTATCCATTCTTATGTGATTTGATATATTTCAGTCAGTAACATTGATAAATTAGATGAAGGTACGGAAAGAGAGGGATTCGAACCCTCGGTAAACAAAAAAAGCCTACATAGCAGTTCCAATGCTACGCCTTGAACCACTCGGCCATCTTTCCTACATAACGATTCTGGACCAGAAACCGAGTAAATCGCGAGTCATTCATATTACATTATTGGATAGGTGCGGTATGTACAATCTAATTTTAACTATAACTAAAAAAACGAAAAAAAAAAGAGAAACCGCCCGTTCGAGTCCTCCCTATCCATTGATTTAAGCCGGTCTAGTTATCAGAAAGGGATGCGCGCGCTGTCCACGAATATATCTTTATTGTTTTTAACAAATTTAACAAAGAATTTTTCAAAAAAAAATTCTCTTTATTCCCCAGCGACTTTTAACTTTTATTTGATTAAAATTCAAAGTTTTCTATTTTTATAGTTAGTTTCTATTTTTTTTTTTTTCTGAGTCAAGTCTCTTTTTATGTTATTTTGTACTGTACAATTCCTTTTTTTGTGGGGTCGTTTTCTCACGAGAGGTAATAAAAATAAATTATAAAATGGATTGAGTGCTACCTATGCCCAGATCCCGGATAACTGGAAATTTTATTGATAAGACCTTTTCAATTGTAGCTAATATCTTATTACGAATAATTCCGACAACTTCAGGAGAAAAAGAGGCATTTACCTATTACCGAGATGGTGTGATTTGATTTTTTATTTTTTTTTACTTAACTTACCACTATCAAGTCTGAGGAAAAAAAAAGATTAGTCGGGATAGAAAGATTTGAAATAACTCTACGCCTGGTGAAGGTGAAGTTTATAAATAAAACAATTCCTTCTGTTGTGTATTCCCGATTAATGCAGCCTCAGATGCTTCAATTGTTGATTCTAGCATTGAGCGAAAGGTTGAACCTAGAACTATGGTTCTGTATTGCAGGTTAACCCAATTCCACTAGTACCATATAAATAGGCAGCATAGAGGAAGAAGCACTACGTCTAGGAATCAACAACACGAAAACTTTGTTATAAATTATCCCTTTTCTTTATTGGGATCAAACTAAGAACAATGGTTGGGACAACAAGCATCCATCTCGTTCGTACTTTGAATACCCATATAACCGTCGAAGACTGTTGAAGTGACTAATTCCTAGAAATTAAGAGACGTTGAGGACAAAGAAATTGTTGGAGTTAACTTAACATTTTTATCTAGTACTGACGCGCTCGATGTTACAAAAAGATCTTTTGCAGTAAGGTTGGCTAGAGATTTCTTGTAAAAACACTAGCCCCGTTCAGTTCATAATGAGAATATTTTACTGCCTTTTGATTCACTGTATTATTCTCATTATGCACATAAGGGAGGAGCCGTATGAGATGAAAATCTCACGTACGGTTCTGGAACGGAGATTCTTTAAATTGAATAACGACCGTAACGAATGTCCGCCCAATCTGAAGGAAATTATGCGGAAGCTTTACAGAATTATTATGAAGCTATGCGCCTAGAAATTGATCCCTATGACCGAAGTTATATACTCTATAATATAGGCCTTATTCACACAAGTAATGGAGAACACACAAAAGCTTTGGAATATTATTTTCGGGCACTAGAACGAAACCCTTTCTTACCACAAGCTTTTAACAATATGGCCGTGATCTGTCATTACGTGCGACTATCTCCACTATAGAAAGAAAAAGAAAGAGCCAAATCCACTAGTAAAAAAAAAAATAGGCTTTCTACATATACATCGTCAAAAAGAACGATTTTTATCAGCTGTAGCAAAAAAAGAAACTTCATAGAAGTCAAAATAGGAAGAAAAAAAAATATGCTTATATACTATATTCTATGGATAAAGGATCTAATTGATAGAGGAAGTACCGTAAAGATCAATTAGCGAGATTTTTGGCCGATACACTAAGAACTGCTTCCTTATGTCTTATGTCATAATATGAGACATACTTTAGGAATCAACTTATGTAACAGAGGCGATCACCTAAAGTATTGAGCAGCGGTGCAGCATCAGATCCCAAAGATAGTAAGTCCTTTCTTTCTTATGAGGAAGGGTCTTTTTCAAAGATTCTATATAAAATTTATCTATTTCTATATGAAAGCGAGATAGTTACCTTTCAGAAAATTCTAATGATAGTAGAATGCCTACGCTTTATTCTTCTGAGGGTGGGAGAAAAGATAAAACAAAACGGATTATTAATCAAATCAAAATTCAAATTCGAAACTCATGTAATTAACCCCCTTTGGTTAACTCGAGAAAAAAAAAGGGGGGGGAGGTGCCAAAACAATTGACTACGGAGCCGTATGAGGTAGGAAACTCTCAAGTACGGTTCTAAGGAAAGGAATTTACTCGCCTATTCCGACCGAGGAGAACAGGCCATTCGTCAGGGAGATTCCGAAATTGCAGAGGCGTGGTTCGATCAAGCCGCTGAGTATTGGAAACAAGCCATAGCGCTTACTCCTGGAAATTATATCGAAGCACAGAATTGGTTGAAGATTACAAGGCGTTTTCAATAAGCTAAGAACACTCTCTTTGAGTATTTTTCTTATTTTATTTATTATTATTTAGTTTTATTATTTTTTATTTTCTATTTATTTATTATTTTGTTATACCCCTTTCTAAGATCTAAACCTTTTATAAAATCTAAAACCTTTCTTTTTCGTCTGGTATTTCATTATTTCATAGGAATAAAAGAAAAAGATATAAAGTACAGGAGAGACTATATATTTTTTATGTTTTATATTTTTCCTTTTTCTTAATAAAACGAATACCAGATATCCTTGAATGGCTAAATATAGATAGTAGAATGTCGTTTAGTAATGACTAATGACTTCGAACTTGATTTAGAAGAAAGTAAATAGATAGAGTAATATCTTCTATATAAAAGAAAAC